TATCCCCCCTTGTCTTTTCGTATGATTCGACTTATTACACCCGCTGCTGTAGCATTATAAATTGTATTGTTACTCTTGCTCCCGTCAGGATAAATCTGACCCCTTCCCCTGTTTCCACCTACATATATGGGATATTTTAAAAAGTGAACATCCTTCTTAGTAGCAGGGTCCGGGGAAAGAATAGGAAGGGTAATTTCACTATATTTCTGACCAGGAACAGGACCTATCACAAGAATATTTTTTTTAGTGGGCCGATAGCTCTGAAAAGACAGATTGCCTATCTTTTCTTTCATTTCAGGAGAAATACGATCGGGAGGGGCTAATTCAAACCCCTCGGGTAAAATAATAACAGCCCCTACATTCAAAGCCCCTTTTTTACCATTAGCAAGAACCTGTTTCAGTTGCATATCATAAGGAATTCGAACAACTGCTTCAAATACAGTATCAGGAAGTACTGCCTGCGGAACCTCAATATCTACAGGCTTATTAGCTAAATGACAATTGGCACATACAATACGCCCCGTTGTTTCTCGTGGATTTTCATAACCTTGCTGTGCAAAAATGGGATATGCATTTGAAATGGATGCCTGAGTTATTATATATATTATGAGCAATACGGAAAGAGATCGAGTCATTTCTTCCCTTTTTATCCAAGAAAGGGGATTATTTCTAGTTTGCATGGTTCAATCGTTGATCCCAACAATTTCTACAATAAATTGGGTAGGTCTTTAGTATAATTCCCTATCTATTCGATGATTTTGTACTGGAATATTGGAGGAATCCCTTGAATAGGTACAAATAGAAAGAAATAGAAAGAGTAAACATGATTTGGAATGCTTTAGTTATGTACAAGGTAACAAACATTCTAATTGGCATAATACCAGTGGATCATTTTTCAGTCATTCATTGAGTGATAAATCACTACAAGTGACGGAGATACACGATTTAAATAACGGAAGATCCAATATTTAAAAATTGTATCTAGAATAACTGGAAAAGTGGAAACAAGACCCGATATAATTTGATCGTTATCAACAAATCCAAAATCTTTGTATACAGAACCAATCATTAGTTCCCAACCATGGGGCGAATGGAATCCGATACATAAATCTGTTACTAAAAGAATAGAAAACGCTTTTATTGTGTCGTTTAAGTTATATAGGAATTCCTGAACCCAAGAGTTAAGAAGAACAAGTTCTTCATTACCCAGAATTGAATTACCACTTAGAATAACGAAAGATATTATGTTTGTTGAGAAGTGTAAAATTGTATGAATATGATTCTCATTCTGCCTCTTGATCAATTGAATAGTTTCTTTGTGGATTCCTATATGAAGTTTTTGTAGATGTGTCTCCGGATCTTCCTTTATCATTTCGTCCAACAGGAGGAGTTCCTCTAATTCTATAAATTTTTCTAGAATACTCTTTTCTTGAATATCATTGAAAAAGGTTTCGGATTGTCTCGTATTCCACCAATTAAGAACCCAAGATTCAAGACTTTTATTAAATAAGAGAGAGATCCACCAGGGAAAAAATATTATAGATACAAGATATAGAATGTGAATAAATGCTTTCTTTTTTTCCATTTTTTTTTTTCATCTGTGAATTGTTAATGAACCCACCCCACCTCATTCGTCGACTCTATACGATCTAATAGTTCGACCAAGTCCGAGCTCTATATACATCCAAAGTATTGAACCCACGAATCTAGTCCCCTTTTAGTTTAGTTATGATTCAGCGATTAGTCTTTGAATCTAGAAAGAATACAGAAGATAGAATAACAGCCCATTTCGAATGAAGAAATAATAATAAAAAAAGAAATATGATTTGCCGGCCATAATTCAGGGATATTTCTGAAGAATATTGTGATGATCAAAAATGAATGGCAAACCAAGAGAGAAATCAGATAGTTATAAGAGATTCAATTGTTTAATCATTAAGGAGCCCAAAAGGAAAAAAGTCGATTGGCATTGACAAAAGAGAGATAATTTACAGGATACGATCTATCTATATCTAACGTATCAATTCAAAATATTGAACCTCGAAGATAAATTCTTTATTCCTAAATGTTTTGATATATGGGATGAATCTATTATTTCGATTTGTTACTGAATTGAGGTGGATAGATTTCTATACATATATATATAACCCTTTCTTTTTTCACAAAAAGAGTTTTGTATTATGTTTGTTCCGTATAGCTTTAGTTTGAATGAGCGCTTTGAAAAAACTTCAGTTAGGCTGTGTTATAGAAAAAAGAAGATTCTTTCCTTTTTTCCCTTCTGTTTAGAAAGCATTTACGTTCTTCAGTTCATTTCAATTGGTACACGCAAGAAATAGGCCAATTCGGCGGCTTTTTGTTCAATTTCGCGTGGAGTAAAATTCTCATCAGTACGAATCAAAGGAATAGCCCCTCGGCCTTTGATTTCCATATAAAGGAAAAGAGCACGACGAGTATAAATACCCTCTTTAACTTCGATTCGGATGGACTGAAGATCTTTTATAAGGAATCGGAAGAAGATGCGACGATTTTTTCCAGGAAATCCCCAACGAAAAAGACATACTATTCCTTTTTTTCTATCGAATCGATCATAACCGCTACCTACATTCCATGAGATTGTGCACCACAAATAGGAGCTAATAAAGAGACCTGCTATCCCATAGAAAGACATTACGGCCCCTTGTGGAAAAAAAACGATTTGCTGATACGGAAATATCGAATTCCTACCAAGATAACTGGAAGTTCCAACCCATAAGAATCCTAATGAACCTAAAAAAAGGATAAAGGCCCAACATAAATTACTTGCCTTTCGTGAACCTGTTATAAGTTCTACCCATATATGTTCTGATCGCCAATTCATACTAGATCCAGTTGCGTTTTATTAGAATTGAGAGAATAACCCAAATGAATTTCATTTTCTTCTTTTTGTTTCCGAAGTAACTCTCATCAATTAGCACTATTTTGATGTGAACCTTTAGGAGTACTTAGGAATAATTCATCAAATTAGGTAGATCTCACTTAACTAATAACACCCCCTTCATAGGATCCCATTATAGATATCTATAGATATCTACACATGACCTTCTATTTCAGATTCAGACATTCGCCGACCCATAGCTATAATTCATTTACCCATATCTCATTTTGCATGGATAAGAGCTCTTTCATTTATGTTCGGGGGAAGTCGTATATTATCCCATATTCCACTAAATATATATATTTGTGTTAGAATCCAAGTTTAGCTAAGTCTTAAAAAAATGAATGAGATTTGGTATCATCGAGTCTAAACAATCTTGTTTTTTTGAACATGAAGAAAGAAAGAAGCCATTGCAATTGCCGGAAATACTAGGCCCACTAAAGGCACAAAAATAGAAGGTAAGTTTAGAATTGTCATAGCAATGAGTACCTCAATTTAATATTTGTACCTGTTATTGTTATAAAATAAGGACATCTTCTATTATAATAGAAAGAAATCTTATAACTTATAAAAAGTAAAATTCATATATTATATAATAAGTGCAAAGAATGTAGAACTAAACAAAAAGCCTTATTCATTGTCATTTTTCTACATGAAATATATGTATGATAACCATTATTCTTCTTTTGTTCTTGTCTTCTAATTTAATAAAGAAAAAGGGGTTTATTCAAAATTCCTGAAAAAAGGTTTGTTAGAATCCGCCCCAACAGGGATTCTTAGGATTTTCGGACGATATAGAAAGATACAAAAATCTATATTTCTATTTGATTGAATTCTATTTCTATATAGATACCATAAGAAGAGAACATGAAAATAGTTTTATTTGCCTAGCCTAATTTCGAGGAAGAAAGAGTTCACTCTTACTATCATATCTTGTTGATGGAAACTTCCTAATTAGGAATCAGAGCTATAGTATAGGAAAAGAGGATCTCGTGAAAAAAAAAAAAGAATTATCCGCAACTTTTTATTCTTTGATACAATTAGATTTTACTTATATCACTAAAGAAAACTTCATACTTCTCTTTGATTTCGATAAACTAACTACCTTTTTTCTACAAATAAAATAATTGAACTTAATGCTCTACTTGATTATTGAATTTCGATTTAAAGGAAAGAAAGCGTGGAGCTGAAATAACTCACTCAGAATGCTTTTTAAAAGATTACGTGGTACGATTGAATCGAATAAGCCCTTATGGAATAAATATTCAGCCGCTTGTGAACCTTCGGGTACTGTCTTATTCAATGTTTGTTCAATTACTCTTTTACCCGCAAATGCAATGTAGGCATTGGGTTCGGCAATAATGATATCCCCCAACATACCAAAACTCGCTGTCACCCCACCAGTAGTGGGAGACGTAAGGATGGATATATAGAATAACTTTTTATTTGATTGATAATCATATAACGCAGAAGATATTTTAGCCATTTGCATCAAACTCAAACTCCCTTCTTGCATGCGTGCCCCGCCGGAAGCGCACACTATAATAAGAGGTAGAGATTGGTTGGTAGCATACTCGATCAAACGAGTGATTTTCTCCCCTACTACGGATCCCATACTACCCCCCATAAACTGAAAATCCATAACTCCAATTGCTATGGGAATACCGTTTAGCCGACCTATGCCCGTTTGAACAGCCTCCGTTAATCCTGTCTTTCTTTGATAAGAATCGATACGATCTTTATAAAGTTCCCCTTCCAAATGAAATTCAATGGGATCCAAAGATACCATGTCTTCATCCATAGGATCCCAAGTACCGGGATCAATCAAAAGTTCGATTCTATCCGAACTACTCATTTTCAAATGATATCCACATTGTTCACAAATATTCATTTTTGACTTCAAAAATCTCTTATAATTTAATCCATAACAATTTTCGCATTGAACCCATAAATGCCTGTATTTTTGAGTTACATCGGGATCATTAGAACCTTCTCTTATAGTTAAATCACTACCATTCGTGCTAGTTTTTATACTGGAATTCTCGCTTTCACTACTATTTCCACTTTCATCACAAATGAAACTATA